ATCACTATTAAAGAATGGACCTTTTGTTCTTTTTCAATCCAATTTTAAAAAGGGCACTTTTAGTTTTTAGGTAGATTTAATTTAGGTACATAAAGTGGAAATTTTAAAATGATCCAATTCAGTTTATATATGTCCAGAGATCAATATAAAAGTGGGTTGCTAAATGCTAACACAAATTGTATAATTCTATGAAATCCTAATGATTAATACAATAAAATATTTCTAGAAATCCCTTCCTTATTGAATGCAATGTTGAAAATGCAAGTACAAATTTTATTTGTATTTCATTAATTTGAATTTTTCCTAAAAAATATTCCATTAAATTGACTCCTTCAAGCTCGACGATTAAAAAAAAATCGGTTATTATGATTTTGAGTAAGCCGCCATGGTGAAATCGGTAGACACGCTGCTCTTAGGAAGCAGTGCTAGGGCATCTCGGTTCGAGTCCGAGTGGCGGCATAACATCTTTGAATTTTCAAAAGAATAAAATAAGTCCTATAATGAATTCAATTCCTGATTTTAATTCCTTCTCTTCTATATAATTATATAATCTCTTCTATATAATTATATAATTGAGGGAATCCCCCCCCCCCCCCCCTTTTTTTTAATTTATTTATTATGATATTTTCGGCTTTAGAACATATATTAACTCATATATCTTTTTCAGTTGTTTCAATTGTAATTATAATTCATTTGATAACCTTATTAATTGACGAATTCATTGAACTGTATGATTCGTCAGAAAAGGCCATGATAACCACTTTTTTCTGTATAACAGGATTATTAATTACTCGTTGGATTTATTCGGAGCATTTGCCAATAAGTAATTTATATGAATCATTAATATTTCTTTCGTGGGGTTTTTCCCTTATTCCTATAGTTCCATATTTTAAAAAACATAAAAATTTTGTAAGCGTAATAACCGCGACAAGTACTTTTTTTATACAAGGCTTTGCTACTTCGGGTTTTTTAATTAGCATGCATCAATCCGAAATCTTAGTACCAGCTCTCCAATCTCAGTGGTTAATGATGCACGTAAGTATGATGGTATTGGGCTATGCAGCTCTTTTATGTGGATCATTATTATCAATAGCACTGCTAGTAATTACATTTCAAAAAATCATAAGAATTGTTGATAAAAGCAATAATTTAAATTTATTAAATCATTTATTTTCTTTTGGTGAGATCCAATATATACCGGAAAGAGTCAATATTTTAAGAAATACTTCAACTCTTTCTGTGAGAAATTATTACAGATTTCAATTGATTCAACAATTAGATCATTGGGGTTATCGTATTCTTAGTATAGGGTTTATCTTGTTAACCATAGGTATCCTTTCAGGAGCCGTCTGGGCTAATGAAGCGTGGGGATCATATTGGAGTTGGGACCCAAAAGAAACTTGGGCATTTATTACTTGGACCATATTTGCCATTTATTTCCATACTCGAACAAATAAAAATTTTAAAGGTTTAAATTCCGCAATTATCGCTTCTATCGGTTTTGTTATAATTTGGATATGCTATTTAGGGGTTAATTTATTAGGAATAGGACTACATAGTTATGGTTCCTTTATATTAAATTAACATCTAATTGAATTGAAAAAAAGACCAAATACAACCATAAGACAGCCTAGCATATATATAATATAAGAAACTTAGGATAAGTTGTTGAGAACTTTTTGAATCCTTACATTACCTGATTCAAAAAGTTCTCACAAATGCCACACGTATTTGGTTACAATTCAATTGATTTTTGAATTTAAAATGAAAAAAGTATTTTTTTTTCATTGTACAAAGATTTTGAAGTTTTCAAAATCATAAGAATGCTTTTTAATTTTTTTATTTATAAAAAACTACCTATAAAAAAAATTTGATAGAATAGTGTCAACCTTGTCAACTGATAATGAGAAAACAAAATCCGGATAAATACCAATACTTATTACAGGCAGAAGGATAGAGATCAAAACAAATAACTCACGGGGTCCAGAATCAAAATAGTTTGGGGCATTAAACAGCTTGTATCCATAGAACATCTGACGTAACATCGATAATAAATAAATAGGAGTTAATATAATCCCAACTGCCATTACAAAAGTAATTAGTATTTTTGGCATTAAAAGATATTTTTGGTCTGTAATTATTCCAAAAAATACTATTAATTCCGAAAAAAAACCGCTCATGCCTGGTAATGCCAGGGAAGCTAGTGATAAGATACTGAACATCGTGAATATTTTTGGCATTAGGGTAGCCATTCCACCCATTTCGTCAAGATAAACAAGACGTATTCTATCATAACTGGTTCCCGCCAAGAAAAAAAGTGCAGCGCCAATAAACCCATGTGATATTATTTGCAAAATGGCCCCATTGAGTCCCATTTCACTTATAGAGCAAATTCCTACAATTATAAAACCCATATGAGATACAGACGAATAGGCTATTCGTTTTTTTAAATTTTGTTGACCAGAAGATGTTGAAGCTGCATAGATTATTTGCATTGCGCCCACTATTATCAACCAAGGAGAAAAAGTAGAATGGGCATGGGGTAATAATTCCATATTGATCCGAACCAATCCATATGCTCCCATTTTTAATAAGATTCCGGCTAGAAGCATACAAGTACTGTAGTGTGCTTCTCCATGAGTGTCCGGTAACCATGTATGTAAGGGTATAATCGGCGATTTGACAGCAAAAGCAATAAGAAATCCAATATAGAATAGTATTTCCAGAGCTACAGGATATGATTGATTGGCTGATGTTTCAAAATTGAATGTTGCTTCATTGGAAGCATATAAAGCGATACCTAAGGCTCCTATTAATAAAAAAACGGAACTTCCTGCAGTATACAATATAAACTTTGTAGCTGAATACAGACGTTTCTTCCCCCCCCACATAGATAGAAGTAGATAAACAGGAATTAATTCTAACTCCCACATAATGAAAAAAAGTAGCAGATCCTGCGAAGAAAATAATCCTATTTGCCCACTATACATTGCTAACATCAAAAAATGGAATAATCGTGAATCCCGAGTAACTGGCCAAGCCGCTGAAGTAGCTAAAGTAGTTATAAAACCTGTCAGTAAAATAGGCCCTAACGAAAGTCCATCTATTCCCAATCTCCAATAAAAATCAAAACAATTGATCCATTTATAATCTTCTGTTAATTGAATTAATGGATCGTCCAATTGAAAATAATAAAAGAATGCATAGGTCATTAAAAGGAGTTCTAAGATAGAAATACATATAGTATACCATCTAATTACCTTATTTCCTCGATGAGGGAAAAAGAAAATTAAGGAACCTGCGGATATCGGTAAAACTACAAATATTGTTAACCAAGGAAAAGAATTCGTGGTAAAGACAAGATACATTTGGACCAGAAAAAACCCGTGCTCGAAAACTTAATATATTTTTTTATTTTTTTCAAGTACGGGTTTTTGGCGGTAAACAAAAAATCAAATGTATTCAAGTGGGCTTTTCTAGAAAGTATCAATACGCTAGACCCATGCTTCGAGTTGTTTCATGCCATAAATAAACTCGAACACTCAAGAAATCCGTTGGACAAGCGGATTCACATCTCTTACAACCGACACAGTCCTCTGTTCTGGGAGCAGAAGCGATTTGCTTAGCTTTACATCCGTCCCAAGGTATCATTTCTAATACATCAGTGGGACAAGCCCGGACACATTGAGTACACCCTATACATGTATCATAAATCTTTACTGAATGTGACATTGGATCTATAATTTTTTTTGAACGTGATAAATTTTCGATCTAGTAAATTTCTAAACGAATCATATTCATATATTTAAACACCAGATGAATCAATGATTTACCAGAATTTTTTTCTATTCAATTCCGGGTGGACTCATTCGCATTGCTTATTAGACAGAGTTAAGATACTTTACTTTAATTCATTACGTTTTACCAAAAAGCCTGGATACATTACATATCATATATGTGAATTCAAATGGATGAATATTCTATTTTATATGATTAATACTACTTATTTATTTATTTAACAAATTTGATTGATTGATAGAGATGGATTTTCTATTACGATAAATTGACGACACTATAGCCGGACCAATAGCTGCTTCAGCGGCTGCGATAGATATAACAAAAATTGAGAAAATATTTCCTTTTAATTGGCGGCTATCAAAAAAGTCTGAAAATATTACGAAATTTATATTAATGGCATTCAATATAAGTTCAAGACACATAAGAGCTCTAACCATATTTCGACTTGTGATCAATCCATAAATGCCGATAGAAAATAAATAAGCACTCAAAACAAGCACATGTTCAAGCATCATCGACTCACTCCTTTTCGATTTATTTCAATATAAATTGAATATAAACAACAATTCAACATCAACATATTGGATTGCCTAGAATAAGAATATCACAAGTACAGAAAAAAGATATATTGGTAATAGATCGAATAAAAGAATTTATACATCAATCGTTTTCAAATAGAATTGTAAAGAAAATAGACGTGATAAATTAGAACAAAGTTGAATTTTAATTACGATTGCTAATTCTAAAGATTTATTACTGACGAGCCACAGCAATCGCACCTATCAAAGCAACTAACAGAATTATTGAAATGAATTCAAATGAAAGAAAAAAATCTGTTGATAAATGAATTCCGAGTTGTTGACCATTACTTATCAAATCTTGCTCTATAATCTGGTTTGCTTTTGTAGTCCAAATAATCCCGTACCACGACGTATCCAGAATAATAGTAATTAGTAAAACAAAAATACTTGTACAAACTAAAGAAGTAACCCCATTCCCAACAGTCCAAAGATTAAAATCTTTGTAATCTTCTGAACCATTCATGAACATCACAGCAAATAGAATTAAAACATTTATAGCTCCTACATAAATAAGAAGCTGTGCAGCAGCTACAAAATAAGAATTTGATAAAATGTAGAATAAAGATATACAAACAAGAAGGAATCCCAATGAAAAAGCAGAATAAATTGGGTTGGTAAGTAATACCACTCCGAGACCTCCTAATATAAGACCTAATCCCAGAAAGACTAAAAGAAAATCATATATTGGTTCAGATAAATCCATTGTACGGAAAATAAAAGATAAAACAATCGAATTCGTTATTTTTTCATGACCTTGTTGATCCGACCAGGAAAACCTTATTTATCTTATATATAATGGGTTTCTATAATTGAATTCAACCCTAAGGGATATATGGAAATTACTAGAGAAATACAACTGTTGGACTAATCTCATTCTTTATTCTTTCTCGAAAAAGATAATTCAACACTCTAATTTGAATTTAGAAAAAAAAATTATAGCTATATTAAGATTAAGAGATTTTCAATTCAAATTAAGCCGCAATATTATTCTATTATTCTTAAATCAAATTTAGTAATTATAAATTGTTCTTTAATCAAAAATCAAAGGGGGTTTGCCCACTTTTTTGAGGTGAATTCGAAATTGTGCGAATTGTATAATCATTAATTACTGACATTGGTAAACGACCTAAAGCAATTTGATTATAATTCAATGCATGACGATTATAAGTAGAAAGCTCATACTCTTCAGTCATTGATAAACAATTTGTTGGACAATACTCAACACAGTTACCACAAAATATACAGATTCCAAAATCAATACTGTAATTAAGTAACCGCTTCTTTCGAATGTCAGTTTCCAATTTCCAATCAACAACAGGTAGATTTATAGGACAGACACGAACACATACTTCACAAGCAATGCATTTATCAAATTCAAAATGAATTCGACCGCGAAAACGTTCCGAGGTTATTAATTTTTCATAAGGATATTGAATAGTTACAGGTAAACGATTTGCGTGGGATAAAGTAATCGTGAAACTTTGACCAATGTACCTTGCAGCTCGTATAGTTTGTTGACCATAATTCATGAACCCAGTTACCATGGGGAACATATCGCAAATCTCTATGAATAATTTTATGTTTGTTTCGTTCTCTTGTTTGAGACAAGTCGTAAATATAGAAAAATATTACTTTATAGTGAAAGGAGTTGGAAAGAGGTTGTTACTAATAGATTACCGAGAGAAATAGGTAAAAGAAATTTCCATCCAAGATTTAATAGTTGGTCCATTCTTAGTCTAGGTAAAGTCCATCTTGTTGTGATAGAAAGGAACAAAAACAGATATGTTTTAGCCAATGTAATAATGATATCCATTGTTGTTCCAAAGACTCCACCTACCTTTTTTCTTTCAAAAAACTCAGGAACAAGTATGTACGGAATAGAGATATTCCAACCACCCAAGTAAAGAACTGTTACAAATAATGAAGAAACTAATAAATTTAGATAGGAAGCAATATAAAACAAACCAAATTTGATACCCGAATATTCGGTTTGATAACCTGCTACTAATTCTTCTTCTGCTTCTGGCAAATCAAAAGGTAATCTTTCACATTCTGCTAGGGAAGAAATGAAAAAAATGATAAACCCTACAGGTTGGCGCCACAAATTCCATCCCAAAAAGCCATATTTTGATTGTGCCTCAACTATATCAACTGTACTTGAACTATTAGATAATCATAGTCGTTGATAACATCACTGTTATCATCGCTATTTCAGAACCGTACGTGAGATTTTTATCTCATACGGCTCCTCGAAGGCCATAAATAAATCTAAGGAACGGATATCGTTTTATTTTATCTTGATATATTTGTAAGATAGATAGGACAAAATCTATCGAACGTTCCAAAATTCGACCAATGAAATTCTGTCTGTTATAATATTAAAAAAAATACGTCTGAATTCATCTCATCTTTTAAGAATTTCAATTTTTCTTTTTTGAGCAATAACTTAAATAATTAATTCAATAAAATACTCCTTGTAGAAGTGTCAATAGATATTTCAACTCATCGTTTTCTTTTTATTATTTATTACGAAAAGATTTTTTCTATTACGAATAAGGGTTAGACATTCCATTAGTTGATGAATTATGGTATGAATATGACTATAGAAAAAGAAAAGAAAGAGTAAAAAAAAAGATCTTTTTTTATTGTAATTAGATTCTTTTTTTGTTCCTAGTCTTATTTCTTCAAAAAAAGGAAAGGATTATTTCGTTCCTGATAGTTAGTTTTTAATCAGCTGATGGAAGCATACTCGGGATCGGAATCGTGAGGAGTACTGCCGAATCATTTCTACCAATTTAAAGCCCCAAGTAATATTCTTTTTCTATTATTTCGATTATGTGGAAATACCTTTTTGATAATTAAAATAATCTCTATTACTAATCCTTTGTGTATTTTTGTGTTCCTAACCATCTACTTATTTTTTTGCTCAAAATCGCCCGTTAGCATTATGGTAATACATATAAATGATAGTAAAAACTCAACAAGGTTGATTCTTTTGAGCCCGCTTCAAGCCCGGATGATTAATCAACCAATCTTGGGGCAAAAAATATTGTCTTCTTATGTTTATTGTTTATTTCTGTTTTACTCTTGTACATAGAAAATGAGTCTCAATTTTTTTACCGCAAATTTAGAAGCTGTTTTCTTTCACCCATATAACTATCCAGTTTAGTTCATCAATCCAAATCCAAATAATGAATAAAAAATGGAAGATATCTAGTCAATTAATTTTTCCATTTTCCTAAACAGATAAAAAGAAATAAATAGAAATATAGAAAATCTTTTCTTTCAACGAATCGCACGTAGAGATATGGATAATACACAGAGGGTTAATGGTATTTCATAACTAATCGATTGAGCGGCAGCTCGCAGACCACCTAAAAAGGAATATTTATTATTTGATCCATATCCTGACATAAGAAGCCCCAAGGGGGCAATACTTGAAATAGCAATCCATAAAAAAACACCCATATTTAGATTTGCTAAAACAAGGTGATAACCAAAAGGAATTACTGAATAGCTTAATAAAGTGGATATGACTGCTATAGATGGCCCGATGTTAAATAAAAGAGTATCTCCTCTTGATGGAAAAAGATTTTCTTTAAAAAGTAGTTTCGTCCCATCAGCTAAAGCTTGAAGAACTCCCAAAGGACCAGCATATTCAGGTCCAATACGTTGTTGTATCCCTGCGGATACCTCTCTTTCTAACCATACAATTACTAGTATGCCTATCGTGATTCCCAATACAAGAATAAAAATAGGAATAAGCATCCACAAAATTCCATAGACCTCGTTTAAGGATTCCAATCCGGAAAAAGAATTGATAGCTTGTACTTCGGTTCTCTCAATTATCATTTTAACGATCAACTTCTCCCATAATGATATCTATACTCCCTAGTATTGTCATAATATCAGCCAATTTCATTCTTTTAACTAATTGAGGAAGAGTTTGCAAATTGATAAAACCCGGGGGGCGAATTTTCCATCTCCAAGGAAAAGCACTTTGATCCCCTATCAGGAAAATTCCCAATTCTCCTTTTGGAGCTTCAACTCTCATATAAAGTTCTTGTTTCGGCAATTCAAACGTAGGCGAAGTTTTTTTACTAATGAATCGGTAGTCAAAATGGTTCCAATCGGGATCTCTTTCTTTATCAAAATATCGGATTTCTAAATTTTCATAAGGTCCCCCCGGAATTCCTTCCAAAGTCTGTTGAATAATTTTTATGGATTCCGTCATTTCAGCAATTCGGACTAAATAACGCGCTAACGAATCCCCCTCTTTTTGCCACTGGATTTCCCAATCAAATTCGTCATAACACTCATAATGATCAACTTTGCGAAGATCCCATTGTACGCCGGAAGCTCGTAACATAGGTCCCGATAAACCCCAATTTATTGCTTCCCCTGTACCAATAATACCTATTCCTTCAACTCGTTCTAAAAAAATAGGATTGCGCGTAATAAGTTTTTGATATTCAGCAACTCTTGTTAAAAAATAATCGCAGAAATCCAAGCATTTATCTAACCAACCATGAGGTAGATCAGCTGCTACTCCTCCGATACGGAAAAAATTATGCATCATTCTCATGCCGGTGGCAGCTTCGAATAAATCGTATATTAACTCTCTTTCTCGAAAAATATAGAAGAAAGGAGTCTGTGTACCAATATCTGCCATAAAGGGGCCAAGCCATAACAGATGAGAAGCTATACGACTCAACTCCAACATAATTACTCTGATATAACTGGCTCTTTTAGGTACTTGAATATTTCCCAAATGTTCTGGCCCGTTTACTGTTATTGCTTCTGTGAACATAGTAGCTAAATAATCCCAACGTGTTACATAAGGCAAATATTGTATAATTGTTCGGTTTTCCGCAATTTTTTCCATTCCTCTGTGTAAATAACCTAATATAGGTTCACAGTCAATAACATCTTCCCCGTCTAGAGTAAGTATGAGTCGCAGAACACCATGCATTGACGGGTGTTGTGGACCCATATTGACTATCATGAAGTCGTTTTTTGTTGTCGGTACATTCATAGGGGTTTCCTCGATTCATTCTTGCATGAATTACTGAAAACGAAAAGAAGTTCATAAAAATTCAAGATCTGATAAATCAACTAATAAAATAATAATAAAAAAAAAAAAAGACTCTTCAAATTAACGAATTTTTGATTCCCGAATATCTAAACGGCCAATTAATTCTTTATAACGTACTCTATTTTTCTTTGCCAAATAAGACAATAGTCGTTGGCGTTTTCCTAGAAGTTTCCGTAAACCCCTTTGAGATAAATAGTCTTTTCTATGCAATTTCAAATGGAAAGTAAGTCTTCGTATCTTATTAGTAAAACTTACTATTTGAAATTCAACGGATCCCTCCTTTTCTTCTTTGTCGTTTTGTGAAATAATTGAAATGAATGAAGTTTTTACCATAAAATGAAATCCCCCTCTCTTTTTAATTTTAAGATAATTTTATTGATCAGTAATAATAAATAACGAGATATTAAATAATAATGTCAGTTCATTTTAATATGACAAATATACCTTTACTTAATTTTCAATCGTGGATATATCTGTATCCTTATAATACTGAATCGACTGGCATTATTGGTATCAAACCAATAACGATTTATACAAGCTAAATCTTCTAATCGATAGTTGGGCCAAAGAAAAAGCTTTAATTTAATTAATTTATTTCTATCTTTATTATCACTATCAAAATGTTTGCTTTTATCTACAATGTGATCACAGTTCTTTACGCTAGTACCGTTGAAATCTTTGGCATTTATATTAATATCTTTATCTTTTTTATTTTTTGAATTCAAAGAAATTAGAATTCTCAATTCTCTACGATGTTTAGGGGATAAAAGATTTTCAAGAACAAATAAATCATAATCATTTTTGTCCCCATTTCCAGTTATCTTTTGATGTCTTTCAATAGTAGATTCATCCAAATTCTTTTTATCAACAAAATATTGCTCTCTGTATCTTTGATTAATTTGCTGTTTGCTCTTATGAATCAATAAAAGACTTATGGTTTGATACATAATAGATTTTCCATCATTTTTTACCGACAGACGGGTTGGTTCGATAATCAATATTCCCCCTTTTATCAATTCTGTAAAAATTAAATTTTTCTGAATCGTCAGAATATCTAAACTCAATTCCCCTCTTTGAATAGAGGATATAAAAATTTCTCGTGGATTTGCCAGCCTAAGCAAGAGACAATAGACTTTGATATTATTGATTAGTTTTTTATTTAAAGAACCATCCCACCGTAATTGAAAGCCTAAATACCTTTTTTTGAAGAAATTAAGTTTTGCTTCCTTATTCCTTTTGGATTTACCTTTTTTCATGTCGGATCCTGCATATTCTTCTTTAACATCCTTTTCTGGATTTGCAAAAATTGATCTAAGATCCGCTTGGTCTTTTGATTCTTTTTGTTCATGGTTTCGATTCTCTAATTCAATAGATTTTTTTTCATTTGATGATAGAGATATAAAAATATTTTTATTGTTCTTTCCGTTGATTTTTTTATTTTTATTGTGACTGACATTTGCATTTTCATTCAACTTGAAATTGAAAAGAAGTAAATTTATTGGTACCGCCCATGGTTTTTTCTTATATACGTTGTAAAGTATTACAAATTTTGGAAAGAACCAACGTTCTAGTTCTAAATTTGATATGGGACTTTTTAGTATTTCGTCATCGTCATTCATTCCCATCCAATCAAAAGGGGTTTTTTTTTTATTGGATGAATTAACTTCTTGATTTGGGCAAATCGTAAGAAAAAAAAGATCTTTATTATCAAATTTATCAATTATTTGATGTAGATTATTTCCAGTCTTAGTATTGTTTTTTGTTCTAGTATTGATCCAGGACTCAATATTGGCCTTCTTTCTAAGACAAAAATGGAGAATTCTCCAATCAAAATATCTTCTGTCCGGGTTTTTCTCCATATTGATAATATCATCTTTTCCTAGATAATTGTTGATAGAGATACCTTCCAACATATCAAATACTTTGCTTTTTTTTTTATTTGTCTTGTAATTATAATAAATTTCTTGCTTATTATTGACTTGTAATGGTAATCGATAAATGGATGAGTCTTTCTTATCTTCAGAATTAATAAATTGATACGAAAAAAGATTAAATTTATAGTATTTTTGAAATTTTTCTTTTCGTTTTTGGTTTGGTAATGAATCTACTTCAAAACTTTTTTGTTTTTCGTAATGAATTACTTGGTCTTTTTTATATAAGTTCCATTTGTTTAAATCTTTTTTTTGAACTATACCTCGCTGAGTGATTCTAATTCGCCATTTTTGTGGTATTAATTTGTACCAGTAAATTTGAGATAAATTATATTTATATTGATAATGGCTCTTTAACCAGTTTTTCCATTGATTCATTACAGAATTTCTAAACCTAAAGTTTGTATCTTTTAATTTTGATTGAAATAATCCTTGGGCTCCAAAATAACCTTTTATTTCATTTTTCAGAAAGGGAAATGCTTCGTGATATTGAAGGACAAATCGTAATTTATATAAGTTAATAACTTGAGTTTGTGATAATTTAAAAAATACATATGCTTGTGACAAAGAGGCTGCGTCAGAAAAAATATGTAAATTATTATTAATAAGACTACCATTACTATAATTAAATGACTTTTTTATAATTGAAATAAAATGAATTTGATTTTTATTTGTTTTATCAATTCTTTTAGGATTTTCTTTATTATTGTAAATGTATTTATTAATAGTTTTTCTTGTTGATTCAAAAAAAAACTGTATATTGATCCTCAGAATCTTAATGATAACTAGAAGAATATCTATATATATTCTTTCAATCAAAATTTTTGTAAAAAAAGATGATTTATGCACTAATTGAGCATTGCTTCGCTGTAATATCCGCGAAATATTTTTTAATGATTTTAAGCTTTTAGCATTGGAACTTAGTTTGTTACGACTATTATTTATCTTTGAAATTATAACACCTTTTCTCTTTTCTTTTGTAATTTTTTCTATTTGATTTCTGATTGTCCTTGTTCTGACATTCAGATCTTTCATTTTTTTTTTTTTCAATGAATAATTTATCCAATCCATAGTTGGAATGGACCTTTTATGGCT